ACTATTCTATTTTATAATTTATAATAAAAAATTATATATATATATATATATATTATGTAATATATAATATATCTAAAAAAGTTCTGATATTATCTTGAAAAATTCAAAACTTAGACTAGTAATCTTTGACGAACAATATAAATAATCTTTTTTTTCTTTCGACACAAGAAAGAGATGTGGAAAATTCCTTTTCTTGTGTCGAATACTAGGAAGATTAATAATCGTCCCTATAATTTTGTGTTCCACGCATTTATCCGTTCTATTCCCCGCTTACTTATGTCTAGTATCTAGTTGAATTTCATTCAATTAGAATAGAAAACACTATTAATGAATTTTATGACATTGAAATGTGATAATAGTAACATAATCATACCACCCCAAATTGGATTCAAAAAAAAGTAAAAAGTCTTCTTCACAATCTACATACTATGACTAGGAATGCGGTACAAGGAATTCCCGACATTTCGTAGAAAAGAGTATAAAAAAGCAAAAGGCTTTTCATAATGTCCATTTTTTATCATAAAGAGTCGTCAAAAAAAATTTTTGTTCTTTTTACGTTATGAGCTCAATGTCGATAAATCCGCGAGTCTAGAAATTCATTTCTGACAATTGAACCTTCTCGAACTGTTTCTTTTTAAGAACCAAAAAGATTTGTGCCAAAATAACAGATGCCAAGAAGAACAAAAGGCCTTGGACACGTAAGGGATCTTGAAGTACTATTTCTGCATCTCCCTGACCAAATCCGCCCACATTAGGATTACTCGTCAACGGTTGATCCAATTTGATAGATTCGCCTTCTGAAACAAGAAGTTCTGGCCCTGGAGGGATAATATCAACCACTTGACGTCCATCCGATGCATCCGCTATGGTTATTTCATAACCCCCTTTTTCTTTTCGTATTATTTTACCTACTATACCTGCTGATGTAGCATTATAAACTGTATTGTTACTTTTGCTCCCGTCGGGATAAATCTGACCCCTTCCCCTGTTTCCGCCTACGTATATAGGATATTTTAAGAAGTGAACCTCTTTCGTAGTAGCGGGGTCCGGGGAAAGGATAGGAAAGGTGATTTCACTATATTTCTGACCAGGAACGGGGCCTATCACAAGAATATTTTTTTTATTGGGGCGATAGCTCTGAAAAGACAGATTGCCTATCTTTTCTTTCATCTCGGGGGAAATCCGATCGGCAGGAGCTAATTCAAAACCCTCTGGTAAAATAAGAACAGCCCCTACATTCAAAGCACCCTTTTTACCATTAGCAAGAACTTGTTTTAGTTGCATATCATAAGGGATTCGAACAACTGCTTCAAATACAGTATCTGGAAGTACCGTTTGTGGAACTTCAATATCCACGGGCTTATTAGCTAAATGGCAATTGGCACATACAATACGCCCAGTCGCTTCTCGTGGATTTTCATAACCCTGCTGTGCAAAAATGGGATATGCACTTGAAATGGATGGCCGAGTTATGATATATATCATGAGCGATACGGAAATGGATCGATTTATTTGTTCCTTTATCCAAGAAAAAGTCTTTCTAGTTTGCATGGTCCAACCATTGAGCCCAAAAATGTCTACAATAAATTTGGTAGGTCGCTAACCTAGTTACCTATCCGCAATTCTGCTATTTACTGGAATAAATAATATTATAATATTTAATATATAGAATAAATCTTTCGGATGGGTAGAAATATAAAGAGTAAGTATGATTTTACATGCTTTGCTTCTGTACAACTACAAAACAACTACAAAGTAAGAAACGTTAGAATTGAATTGGATTAATATCCGTAGATCCTTTTTTAATCATTCATTGAATGATAAATCACTACAAGTGACGGAGAAACACGATTTAAATAACGAAAAATCCAAAATTTAAATAGAGTATCTAGAATGACTGGAAAAGTAGAGACAAGACCAGATATAATTTGATCATTATGAGCAAATCCAAAATCTTTGTAGACAAAGCCAATCATTAGTTCCCAACCGTGGGGCGAATGGAATCCGATACATAAATCTGTTAATAAAAGAATCGAAAAAGCTTTTATTGTGTCACTTAAGTTATATAGGAATTCCTGAGCCCAAGAGTTAAGAATAACAAGTTCTTCATTACCCAAAATAGAATAACCGCTTAGAATAACGAAACAGATTATATTTGTCGAGAAGTGCAAAATCGTATGAATATGATCCTCATTGTGTATCTTGATTAATTGGAGCGTTTCTTTATGGATTCCTATACGAAGGTTTTGTAGATGTGTCTCCGAGTATTCCTTGATCATTTCCTCCAAAAGAAGGATTTCCTCCAATTCTATGAAATTTTCTAGAATATTCTTTTCTTGAATATCATTCAAAAAAATTTCAGATTGCCTAGTATTCCACCAATAAGTAACCCAAGATTCCAGACTTTTATTAAATGAGAGAGAAATCCACCAGGGTAAAAATACTATAGATGCAAGATATAAAAAAGGGGTGAATGCTTTCTTTTTTGACATTTTTTCATTTCGTGTCTATGAATTTTTAATGAACCGACCTCATTAGTTGACTCTACGCCATCCAATATTTCTCTCATGTATGAGTTATATTACAAAGTATCGAACTTATTAATCTATTCGCTGTTTTTTTATTTGTGATTTCGGAGTTAGTCTTTGAATGTAGAAAGAATACAGAAATAGATTAAGAATACACTTCGAATTCAAAGAATTAACAAAAAAATATTATATTGTTTCCAGATATAGTATTTAAGTAATGAATATTCTTTTCTATCATTATATCAATATCAAATATCTTATATTTTTTAAAAAATTTCACTGACTACTCCGAGTCCGGAATAAAAAAATTATGTTTTTCGAAATGCTTTGATATAAAATAAAAAGGATGAATCCATTTTTTCGATTTGTTACTTATTTTTTTTGTTATTGAATTAAGTTGTGTAGATTTCCATACACATAAAAGACCACAAAAATAGTTTTGTTTTGTGGTTGTTACGTTACGTATACGTCTTCTTTGACTAGAATGAGCGTTATGAAGAAACTTCAGTTAAGTTATGGTATAGAAAAGGGAGATTCGTTAGTTTTTCCTTCCTGCTGAGAAAGCATTCATTCTCTCAGCTCATTTCTCAAAATACTTCAATCGGTACACGCAAGAAATAGGCCAATTCGGCAGCTTTTTGTTCGATTTCCCGTGGAGTAACATTCTCATCCGTACGAGTCAAGGGAATGGCCCCCTGGCCTCTGATATCCATATAAAGGACACGGCGAGCATAAATACCCTCTTTAACTTCTATTCTGACGGACTGAATATCCTTTATAAGGAATCGGAGGAAGATGCGACGATTTTTTCCAGGGAATCCCCAACGAAAAATACACACCATTCCTTCTTTTCTATCGAATCGATCATAACCACCCCCTACATTCCACGAAATTGTGCACCACAAATAGGAGCTAATAAAGAGACCCGCGATCCCATAGAAAGACATCACAATCCCTTGTGGAAAAAAAAGGATTTGCTGAGACGGAAATAAAGATATCAAGTTTCTCCCAAGATAACTGGAAGTTCCAACCAATAAGAATCCTAATGAACCTAAAAAAAGGATAATGGCCCAGCATAAATTACTTGTTTTTCGCGACCCCGTTATAGGTTGTATCCATATATGTTCTGATCGACAACTCATACTTGATCTGGTTTCGTTTTATTGGAATTGAGAGAATACCCTAGACTTTACTCTTTTTGTTTCCGAAGTAACTCTCATCAACTAGTACTTAGTTTGATGTAAACCTTTAAGAGTAATTTATCAAGTTGGTTAGATCTAAAATAAAAACATACCCTTCGTATGATCCCATCGATATATATAGATGTACCGATTTTACAGTTCAGCCATCTGGCGATCCTGAGATTTTTTCAAATAGATAGAATTCCTTTACCCCCATATCATCTTTCTACAGGTCAAAGAGCCCCTTTCGACGGAAGTGCCGCATGTTATACCTTCTTACAATAAATAGGTATCTGCGTTATAATACAAGTCTTAGTTTTGAAAAAAAAAATGGATGAGAGTTGGGTCCATCAGATCTAAACAGTCTTATTTTTTTGAACATGAAGAAATAAAGAAGCCATTGCCATTGCCGGAAATACTAAGCCTACTAAAGGCACCAAAACAGAGGGAAAGTCGAAAGTTGTCATATAAAGGATACCTCAATTTACTATTTGTACCTGTTATTATTTATAAAGATAAAGATATCTTATCTTATTAAGTAATTAGAATAATTAATAAATAATATATAATAAATTATAATATATTATAATTCAAAGTTTAATTAGTATAAATCTAAGTATATATCTAAGTGAGTATAGAAGTTACAAAATTTGGATTCTATATACATACGTAAGACGTAGAACAAAAATTTTTTATTTTCCTATAATTTAACGAAAATAAGAATTCACTTTTTTTCTTGTTGATAGAGGCCTCTTAACTGAATTAGTAATCAAAAATATATATAAAAAAGAGTTATCCGCTACTTTTGATTCTTTTTACAATTTAGATCTTATGTCAACAAAGAAACCCCATCCATATTAGTTTTACTTGGATTCTGATAAACTAACTACTTGTTTGCTACAAATAAAAAAGGAACTTAATGCTCTATTGAATTTTGATTCAAGGGAAAGAAAGCGTGGAACTGAAATAACTCACTCAGAACGCTTTTTAAAGGATTACGTGGTACGATTAGATCGAATAAGCCCTTCTGGAATAAATATTCAGCCGCCTGTGAACCTTCAGGTACTGTTTTATTCAATGTTTGTTCAATTACTCTTTTACCCGCAAATGCAATATAGGCATTGGGTTCGGCAATAATGATATCTCCCAACATACCAAAACTAGCAGTCACCCCCCCTGTAGTAGGAGATGTAAGAATTGGTACATAGAATAACTTTTTATTTGATTGATAATCATATAAAGCAGAAGATATTTTAGCCATTTGCATTAAACTCAAACTTCCCTCTTGCAT